AATTCGGGCAGATCTTTTCCCGGAGTAGAACAAACATGAACCTAAAAAAATTGAAAGGGCCCATTCAGTAACAATAAAATGACATCGTGATTTGAATCTCGATGAAACAATACATCAATGAGAGGTTAGTTCAATAAGTTCAGTAAATTCTTTTTTTTTTTATAGGTAAGGGAACAAAAACTCATCTTATGTTTTTTGAAAAATAGAAGAAGAAAACCCCCTTCATTAGAAAAACAAAACAAAAACCTGTTACAGAAAAAAAAAGAAATAGAACTGGAATCGACACATTGATTCTTTTTTTTCGCAATTTTTTTTTTGAACCGTATGCATCCAAAGGTGCACGTACGGTTCCTAAGGGTTTTGTCCTAATCAACCGACTTTATCGAGAAAGATTACTTTTTTTAGGACAAGAAGTTGATAGCGAGATCTCGAATCAACTTGTTGGTCTCATGGTATATCTCAGTATAGAAGATGATACTAGGGATCTTTATTTATTTATAAACTCTCCCGGCGGATGGGTAATACCAGGAATAGCCATTTATGATACTATGCAATTTGTGCCACCCGATGTGCATACAATATGCATGGGATTAGCCGCTTCAATGGGATCTTTCATTCTGGTCGGAGGAGAAATTACCAAACGTCTAGCATTCCCTCACGCTTGGCGCCAATGAGTTTTTTTATTTGAAAAAAAAAAGGAAGACTATGCCTTCCCATATTGAATATGAATAATAAGTAATAATAGCATGGCACTTCGAGTTCGATATGAGCAAACCATTATTGTTTTTTTCATAACATGAGATTTTATGTCGAGATAGTAGTATGAAACAGAGGTCATTTCGGATTTGATCTTATGTGTCGGGGGTACATTTCAGCGTCACAAACCATTCTTTTCCACACCAGAATTTTCTTTCTGATATTTATGTTATGAAAGAAAAAGTACAAAAATGAAAAAAAAAAGATCATTTTTTTCCTTATTTGATCGTATCAGAAAGGAACTTTGGGATTGCTAAATCACAGACAAAATAAATATATAAAGCAACAGAACCATCATAGTATTTTTTTTACTCCTACGAAAGGAAGGGTGGTAAATGGATCATTCAACGATCTGGATCGGATGGATTCTATTTCTTTCTTCAATAGAATAGAAGAGAAGAAAAAGAAAAAGTAAATTCCATTGTAGAGCCGTATGCACAAAAGATGCCTGTACGGTTGTACAATTCTATTTTTTTTCTTATATTTTTTTTATCCCTTACTTTAGCCCAATCATGCAAGATAGAAGAACCGTTCATGATGTCATATCAATATCATCAGGGTTATGATTCACCAACCTGCTAGTTCTTTTTATGAAGCACAAGCAGGCGAATTTATCCTGGAAGCGGAAGAACTACTGAAACTTCGCGAAACCCTCACAAAGGTTTATGTACAAAGAACGGGTAATCCTTTATGGGTTGTATCCGAAGACATGGAAAGAGATGTTTTTATGTCAGCAACAGAAGCCCAAGTTCATGGCATTGTTGATCTTGTAGCGGTCGAAAATGAAAATACTAGGGATTTCATGTAAATCCATTTCAAACCATAATTCGAATTTTCTGCGATTTGATATTGAATAGAAAAAAAAATTCATGATCATCAATCATCAGGTTAAGATCGATCTAAACCAACCCATTCCATTCTAGAATTCTATATATACATACGACATGCCAACTATTAAACAACTTATTAGAAACACAAGACAGCCAATAAGAAATGTCACGAAATCCCCCGCTCTTAGAGGATGTCCTCAGCGTCGAGGAACATGCACTAGGGTGTATGCGCGACTCGTTCAGATCATGAGTTCGAACAAATGAGACAATTTTACAGTATCAATGACCAGTACCAATGAATAGGATAGATAGAGAAGATCTACCATATACCTATATTGTGTTTGGAATTTATGGTTTACATTGGTGCAAATCCAATCACCTAGATTTGAGATGAAAAGCAATTCCCCATTGGGGGCAAATGGTTATCCATTAAGCGGAGGAAATGGTATTATAAGAAGCAAAAAGGTTATACTCCTATTCTTGAAAGAACGGACTAACAGGGTCAGCTACCTAGCCAACTTTCATAATTAAATGCCGTCACTGTATGGATAACTCTTATTGTGAAAAGAACTATTACTGTATAATTGATGGGTAGAGCCAAAGAGTGTGAACTATACAAGTTAACAATAACATTTGATAAAATGAAAGAAGAGGCTCCGGTGTATAGAGAGGACCTCACCGTTTAAAAAAAAAGTAACCATAGAAACGATGGAACCCACTATTTTTTTTATTTGGTATCGTTAGAATTTCTTATTTCCAGGTGAAATGCCTGGAAGGAATAAAAAATCGTGGTTGGGGAAAGTCATAGTAGCAAAAGCCATTGGAATTTATATTTTATATATCGGAATAATCCGTTTTGTTATTAATTGACGGGGGGTAAAGGATGACTGAAAGAAGAGAAATCAATTAGTTATTCATTAAGGTTTAATTTGATTCAATGACCAGAGTTAGACGAGGATATACAGCTCGGAAACGTCGAACAAAAATTCGTTTATTTGCATCAACCTTTATTGGGGCTTATTCAAGACTTACTCGAACGACTACTCAACAGAAAATGAGAGCTTTGGTTTCCTCTCATCGAGATAGAGGCAGGCAAAAGAGGGATTTTCGTAGTTTGTGGATCACTCGAATAAATGCAGTAATTCGTGAGAATAAGGTATTCTATAATTATAGTAGATTAATACCAAATCTGTACAAGAAGCAATTGCTTCTTAATCGTAAAATACTTGCGCAAATATCTATATCAAATAAGAATTGTCTTTACATGATTTCCAATAAGATTATCAAATAAAGGATATGATATTATAAAATATAATACAGAAATGATTGAAATTGAAACAGAATTCCCCGGAGAATGAACTCCGGGAAGATAGAATAAAAAAAATTAAGTAAGATAAGTAGTAGGAATGAACGAACATGTTTCAATAAAAAAAAAAAAGATTTCTTCTTCCCCCATTTGTTATTTCTTATAACACAAGAAAAAATCGGGATTCTAGGCCTTTTGAACAAAACATCAATCTGAGCTTGAGTTCCGATTGGAGTTTTGAGTCAATTGAGGAGTATGTTTATTTATTTCTGGTTCTAGGACCAGTAGTTCTGGGGATCGACTCGGCTCTCTCAAATTGTTTCTCATTATTAAGAAAAGGTAACAAAGATAAAATACGAGCTTGTTTTATAGCAATAGTAATTAATCGTTGTTGTTTCAAGGTCAATTTATTCACCCGTCTAGATAATATTTTTCCTTGTTCACTAATAAATCGACTAATTAAACTCATGTTTCTATAATCGATTCGATCCCCCGATCCAATTGGGGACAAACGCCTACGAAAGGATCGCTTGTATTTACGAAAAGGTTGCTTGGATTTATCCATGGTTTATTCCTTATCTCTAAAATTCTATTTCTTTATTCATTTCAGATCTGACCGAAATAGGCTTTGATTCGCATCGTTTATATTATACATATCATATATAATACACATCATATGTATAGTATATATATATATATGAAAATAAAATCGGGTTTGATTTGTATTGTATATATTATGTATATTATATATGTTATATTATATGTGTTAAGTTAAATATGTTTATGTTAAGTTAAATATGTTTATGTTAAGTTAAATATGTTAACTTAAATATGTTAAGTTCTTCCTCTTCCTGTTCCTTGGAAAGATCGCGCACACGTTCCGTTCCATCTATTTCTTTATTTCCCCATGAATCGTATGCTTGTGACAATAGTGACAAAATTTTCTCAATTCTAATCGACTGGATGTATTGTGTCGATTCTTTTGAGTAATATATCTAGAAATACCCGGCTTTTCTTTATTGACGCCATTTCGGACACAACTGGTACATTCCAAAATAACTCTGACTCTGACATCTTTACCCTTGGCCATGAACCCCCTTTTGATTTGGATCGACTTAACTTCTTCTATTTTCGACCCGAACTGAAGAAGAATAAAAGAACAAAAAAATAAATAAGAAAATCAATAGAAGTTACTAACTTGAAATTCAATTTTCATTTCTAAAGCTAAAGATTTCGTTGTGTTGTATGTGTTGTAATTATATAATTACAATTAATATTAATAGAGTAATAGTAATAATTAATAATAAAGTAATAATTAAGTAATACAATTTCTTTCTAACTATCAATTATTCCTATCTTAAATCCCAATATTTCATTTAAGTATCTTCTTTCTATGCTATGATTTCGTGGATCCTGCCCTAGATCTGGATACACATTTCCGTTTCTGTTCCCCAAAATTCGATCTTAGATTCACCAGATTTTTGTCGAGGTTCAATACAATACACTTTTTCTTTTTCTTTCCTTCCTATCCTCCTATCCTAAAGAACTGAAAAAAAAAGGAAGGGGCGAAATTTTAGTCACGTCACGTAGAATTGTATCCCTAATTTTCTTCATTTCTTCGCATATTAATAACTAGAATGAAAAAAAAGGGAATGACAAGGCATCTGGGAATAAACGATTAATTTCTATCAATAGACCTGCTAAAGACCCAAACCATAGAGTAGTTAGCACAGGTGCCACGGAAAGATATGTTTTTATATCTCGCATTGAAAATCCTCCTTCTTTATTGTAATACATATATGTATGGTCAGATGTTGTAGTTCAAGATCATTTGTATTTTTTTTACTTTACGCGGAATTCCTAACTAAAATAGATATGTACAATGAACCAATAGATGAGATTTTCCTGTCCCTAAAAAAGAAAAAGATGACCCCTTCTTCCTGAGCATTTCCGATAAATTTTTATTATTTTTTTTTTTATACGATAGGTTTCAGATGTATAAAATTCTTTTATTATATGAAACCAAAGAAATGACAAGAAAATTGTATATAGATAGAGGGGAAAATAACAATGTGGAAAACAAGACAGGGATTTTGTACAATGACACT